TAATATGAATTCTAATTATTATAAGATATCTTTATAATAATAAGAGGTACAAATATGAAATCGAGGTACCCATTCTATGACAATTCTCAATAACTTACCCTCTATTTTTGTGCCGTTAGTGGGCCTAGTATTTCCGGCAATTGCAATGGCTTCTTTATCTCTTCATGTTCAAAAAAATAAGATTTTGTAAATCCGATGGGGTCAAATCTCCTCTAGTTTTTTTTTCAAGACTTAGCAAACACGGCACAGATATCCATTTAGTAGAGTATTGTATAACAATAAGAAATAACAGGCGGCTTTCTGCGAACATAAATGAAAGAGCTCTTATGCATGCATAAACATGATATATGGGTAAATGAATTCTATCTATTTTCAAAAATAGGCCAGTATCCGAGCTCATGTCTGAAATTTTAGTCAATGTATCTATATGTATGTAGCTATCTAATCTATATCTATCTATAGGGAATCCTATGAAGGGGATGTTCTTATTTTATTATATCTAACTAATTTGATGAATTACTGCTAAAAGTTCACATCAGAATAGTACTAGTTGATGAAAGTTACTTCGGAAACAAAAAAAAAAAGTAAAGTCAAATTGATTTTGGTTATTCCCTCAATTCCAAGAAAATGCAACTGGGTCTAGTATGTATGAGTTGGCGATCAGAATATATATGGATAGAATTTATAGCAGGATCTCGCAAAACAAGTAATTTCTGCTGGGCCTTTATCCTTTTTTTAGGTTCATTAGGATTCTTATTGGTTGGAATTTCTAGTTATCTTGATAGGAATTTGATATCTTTATTTCCGTCTCAGCAAATCCGTTTTTTCCCACAAGGGATCGTGATGTCTTTCTATGGGATCGCGGGTCTCTTTGTTAGTTCCTATTTGTGGTGCACAATTACATGGAATGTCGGTAGCGGTTATGATCGATTTGATCGAAAAGAAGGAATAGTGTGTATTTTTCGTTGGGGATTTCCTGGAAAAAATCGCCGCATCTTTCTACGATTCCTTATGAAAGATATTCAGTCCATCAGAATAGAAGTGAAAGAGGGTATTTATGCTCGTCGTGTCCTTTATATGGAAATTAGAGGCCTGGGGGCTATTCCGTTGACTCGTACTGATGAGAATTTGACTCCGCGTGAAATTGAGCAAAAGGCTGCGGAATTAGCCTATTTCTTGCGCGTACCAATGGAAGTTTTTTGAAAAATGAACTGAAGAGTAAATGCTTTCTTAGCCGGAGGAACAAACCCAAGAATCCTTTTTTTCTATAGCATAACTTACTTAATTGAAGTTTCTTCAGAATGTCCAGTGGGGCCAAAGCAAGGCAAACGTGTATGGAACAGCCATAACATAAAACGAAACCTTTTTTGTCTGTAAAAAAATGGTTTTTTTTGCGTATGGAAATCCCCACTCAATTCAATTCAGTAACAAAAGAAGTAACAAATCGAAATAATAGATTGATCTCATATATCAAAACTTTTCGGAATAAAAAATTTAGCTTTTTTTTTTATTTTCAATATTTTGAATTCATACGTTAGATATGGATAGATCATATCTTGGAAATTATCTCTATTTTCTTTTGGTAATGGACCCTTTTTATCCTTTCTTTTGTCTTTCTTAATGACCAAACAATTGGATCTCTTAGAATGAGAACTTTTCTTTCTTTTTTTGCCACTCGTTTTTGATTATCACAATATTCTTCAGAAAATTCTCTCAAATATTCCTTCAAATATTCATGGATTATGCTCTGGACAGCCTGCGAATTTTTTTTTTTCGAAATATTTTCGATTTTAATTCTTACTAGGAAGGAAGTTCTTTCATTTCGAAATCCGAATAATATTCATTATTTGAATTTGAATCTTTTGGGCATTCATCGAAAAAAGGGGGGGGGATTGCTTCGAATATTTGATCAATTGAGATATCTGGAAACAAAATTTTTGGATTATTTCTTCATTTGAATTCGAAATGGATTCTTCTTCTATTTTTGGATTTTTTCTACACTAGATTCAAGGACTAACTGCTGAATCACAACTAAAAAACCGAGACTCGATTCATAGGCGCGATACCTTATAATAGAACTCATGCTTGGATCGAAATATTAGATCGAATAGAGTCAACAAATGAGGTGGTTTCAGTAACAATTCACAGATGAAAAAATGACAAAAAAGAACGCACCCATTCCCATTAGATATCTCTCATCTATAGTATTTTTAGTATTCTTGCCCTGGTGGATTTCTCTCTCATTTAATAAAAGTCTGGAATCTTGGATTACTAATTGGTGGAATACTAGGCAATCCGAAACTTTCTTGAATGATATTCAAGAAAAGAGTATTCTAGAAAAATTCATAGAATTAGAGGAACTATTCCTCTTGGACGAAATGATAAAGGAATTCCCGGAAAGGCATCTACAAAAGCTTCGTATAGGGCTCCACAAAGAAACAATCCAATTGATCAAGATGCACGACGAGGATCATATCCATACGATTTTGCACTTCTCGACAAATCTAATCTGTTTCGTTATTCTAAGCGGTTATTCTATTCTGGGTAATGAGGAACTTGTTATTCTTAACTCTTGGGTTCAAGAATTCCTATATAATTTAAGCGACACAATAAAAGCCTTTTCGATTCTTTTAGTAACTGATTTATGTATCGGATTCCATTCGCCCCACGGTTGGGAACTAATGATTGGCTATGTCTACAACGATTTTGGATTTGCTCATAATGATCAAATTATATCTGGTCTTGTTTCCACTTTTCCAGTCATTTTAGATACAATTTTGAAATATTGGATTTTTCGTTATTTAAATCGTGTATCTCCGTCACTTGTAGTGATTTATCATTCAATGAATGACTGAAAAACGATTCACTGATCCAATTAGAATGTTTCAGACTTTGTACATAAGCAAAACATTCAAAGTCGTACTTACCTTTTACCTTACTCTTTCTACCCATCGAGAGGATTACTCCTATATTCCAGTAATCTGATATTCCAGTAAAATTATTTCAGTAAATAGCAGAATCGTGGATGGGGAACTATACTAGTGACCCACCCAATTTTATTGTAGAAATTTTCGGCATCAACGATTGGACCATGCAAATTAGAAATACCCTTTCTTCGATAAAGGAAGAGATTACTCGATTCATTTCCGTATCGTTCATGATATATATAATAACTCGGGCATCCATTTCAAATGCGTATCCCATTTTTGCGCAGCAGGGTTTTGAAAATCCACGAGAAGCAACTGGTCGTATTGTATGTGCCAATTGCCATTTAGCTAATAAGCCTGTGGATATTGAGGTTCCACAGGCCATACTTCCTGATACTGTATTTGAAGCAGTTGTTAGAATTCCTTATGATATGCAACTGAAACAGGTTCTTGCTAATGGTAAAAAGGGGGCTTTGAATGTAGGGGCCGTTCTTATTTTACCAGAGGGGTTTGAATTAGCCCCCCCTGATCGTATTTCGCCCGAGATGAAAGAAAAGATAGGCAATCTGTCTTTTCAGAACTACCGTCCCACTAAAAAAAATATTCTTGTGATAGGGCCAGTGCCTGGGCAGAAATATAGTGAAATCACTTTTCCTATTCTTTCCCCGGACCCCGCGACTAATAAAGATATTCACTTCTTAAAATATCCAATATACGTAGGTGGTAACAGGGGAAGGGGTCAGATTTATCCCGACGGGACCAAAAGTAACAATACAGTTTATAATGCTACAGCGGCAGGTATAGTAAGCAAAATCATACGAAAAGAAAAAGGGGGGTACGAAATAACCATAGCCAATGCATCGGACGGACGTGAAGTGGTTGATATTATCCCCCCAGGACCAGAACTTCGTGTTTCAGAGGGCGAATCTATCAAACTTGATCAACCATTAACAAGTAATCCTAATGTGGGTGGATTTGGGCAGGGAGATGCAGAAATAGTACTTCAAGACCCATTACGTGTCCAAGGCCTTTTGGTCTTTTTGGCATCTGTTGTTTTGGCACAAATCTTTTTGGTTCTTAAAAAGAAACAGTTTGAGAAGGTTCAATTGTCCGAAATGAATTTCTAGATCCGTGGATTTAGCAACATTGTGAAGACGGGTATTTTATTTTACCCCTTCGTTGGTTTTTCAATCCAAATTGGAGATTGGAGGGGTGTGACTATGTTACTATTGTCAGATTTAAATATCCTAGAATGTGTCAATAGTTTTCTATTCTAATAGAATCAAATTCGACTAGAACAAGATACTAAAATAAGATAAAAGTAAAAAAGTAAGCGGAGAAGATAAAGAAAGGAAGGAGAAATGAGGGTAACAAGGGATTCTAAAAGGTATTATTCGTCGTCCTAGCCCTCGACACCAGAAAGGGAATTTTCCACATCCCTTTCTGGTGTCGAAATCGAAATAATAATGGTTTTTGATTCCATTCGTCAAAGATTCCTATTCTTATATTCTTAGTTTAGATTTTTTCCAGGCTTATCAGAACTTTTTTTTTGTATTTCTTAATATCTGATCGAAAGAAATCTATATATACATGAATTGTGATTCTGTGATCCAGGAAAAAGAAATTGAGTGATTGCTTACTTTCTTCTAACTTTGAAAGTATCGATAGATACTATCGCGGAACAAATGTTCTAAATCAATTAAGCAAGTTAATTAAAAAAAAAATCATCAGAAAAAAATGAAATGGAATTTTTTGAAGCATCGGAAAAGTGATCTATTTTGTCGTTTATACATATACGAACAAAACAGAATATTATGATTATTAAGAACTCAACGGGGCCCTACCCCTCGAATCAGACAAAGAAATAAGTGATAGGCCCCGTCGAGTTCTTACGCTTTCATGTCTATAACGAAATTCATCCGATTACTACAAGGACGAACCCAATCCGGAATATGAACCATAAAAGAAAATGCCTATTAAACCGATCACAAGAATACCCGTTACAGTACCTATTATCCAAAGAGGAATCCTTCCAGTAGTATCGGCCATTTATCCCGCTTCCCTCCACATTTT